TAGCTCTTCGACGAGCTAGGACAAGAGTCGAGGCTGTCAATGCAATTTCATAACTAGTTGGTGCGTTCAAATAATCAAAAGAGGTTCTGTTTCTAAACCCTATTTTGATTGGATTCACTCGACATAATCCAATCAAGCAGAATCCAATTTAGATACAACGCAATTCAAAAATGAAATAAATAAAAAATCTATAAAAATAAGGGTGGGACAAAAAACTTATTAGATACCGTTGACTCCGGTATCTAATAAGTTCTACCTACTATTGGATTTGAACCAATGACTCCCGCCGTATGAAAGCGATACTCTAACCACTGAGTTAAGTAGGTCACTTATTATCCTAAAGAGAACCAAATGGAACCCATCCTATCGATGGATTATAAATATCATATTCCTTATAAGCAACAATAATCGAACCAATACCACTCAAAAATTTCGGATGTTGGATCATAGAATATTGATCTTGACAACAAATTATATACATGATAAAATATGCATCACAAGCACTAAGGGCTATAGCTCAGTTGGTAGAGCACCTCGTTTACACGCGCGCCAATGTTTTTCAGGGGAATCCACCATACAATCCAAAAAATGGATCTTATTGAGAAATCGATGTCTTACTCCATAATAACTTTAAGAGAAAAGAGAACAATAGCCTGACGAGAGGTTCGGTCCTATTTGAGTGCCCTTTGTAGGTACCAAACAGGCTCCGCCTTGAGATATTGATAAGGTGAATAGCAGTATATTCAATGCTAGGCATAATGAGTATAAGGCCCTCAAAAAATCTCTTTTCGTCCTATGAACTTGAAGGTGTATGAAGTTTCATATTGGATTTTTTAAGCCGAACGATAGAGACTTCATTTAACTTAAAATTCTAGGCCAAAGGCAGACCTACGTCAAAATAACTTCACCTTTGAAACACTTTGGTAGTGCTCTGAATTAGAATCCCAAATAATGAATCAGAGCACATGGAGCCATCTCCTTATCTTATTTTTCTGTCAAGAAAAAATATGGCAGATTGGCTGATATTTCTATCAGTTAATGAAAGAGCCCAATGCAAAAAAAAAATGCATGTTGGGTCTTTGAAACAGTTCAGATCATTTTGATAATAATAAGTTTGATCTGTTTTACCGAGAAGGTCTACGGTTCGAGTCCGTATAGCCCTAGAGCCCTATAAAAAAAATGAATAAAATTCCAAATTTTCATTTGAAATAAAAAATTGTATAATTTTGATTTCTTCATTCTTGTTTGTTGCTTATAACTGACCGGTTGGTTCATCGAAACAAAATTTGTCCTAGAAACTCACTCACGGGAATCATTTAAAGCAGAACAGAAAACCGAAAAAACATATCATATTTCAAGGAATCGAATCGATCTTTTTCCAAACAAACCAACCCTTCGTCATTAATTGTCGAAGGGAAATTCCATATGCATTTTTCTGCCCACAATCACAATCAAGGGGTTAAGCTAGCGATACTCCTTTTCTTTGGTATACCTTACCAAGACCCGGCGAAGCACACCAAAACAAGGGGGGGTGGTCTTCTTTTTCTGTATTCAATCAAGAGAAAACCCCACCCCATCCAGATCTGATAAACGGAATATACCAACACTAAGATATTCGAAATCCCCAGATACCTACCCATTCTCTTACATTTGAATACTTGTTCTATTCTAAATTACTAAGAAAAAACTTTCGACTCTATTCCTAAAAAATCCAAATTCCGAACTCGCATTTTTATAAAGAAAATTCAAATAATCAAAAGAATATCAAAAGAATAATAAATTCAAAAATTTTAAACACAAAATAAGAATTCTATTTGCTTTCTTTAGGCTTTAGGAAGAATCCTAGGCAAAAACAAGAAAATTTGTCTAAGTCTAACATCTAGAGTTATACTAACTAAAGCAATTAAAGAAAATTGAACTAAAAAAATTAAGTAGACTGGAAATAGGATCCCGATCAAGTCAGTCGATAAATCTTGAAATGAGATATGCCCTGCAATAATCAAAGGAAACTAGATGGTTTGGTCAAAATAAATTGTTGTTTTGACTAACTAGTTATCAATGACTTTAGAACTTCAATTCGAATCAACCAATCCGATATACTTTCCACGTTCATAGGAGTGCGTCTATGTTTTTGCTTTACGAATATGATATTTTTTGGGCATTTCTAATAATATCAAGTTTTATTCCTATTTTGGCATTTTTAATTTCTGGGATTTTAGCCCCGATTAGGAAAGGGCCGGAGAAACTTTCTAGTTATGAATCGGGTATAGAACCAATGGGCAACGCTTGGTTACAATTTAGAATTCGTTATTATATGTTTGCTCTAGTTTTTGTTGTTTTTGATGTTGAAACGGTTTTTCTTTATCCATGGGCAATGAGTTTTGATGTATTGGGCGTATCTGTATTTATAGAAGCTTTAATTTTCGTGCTTATCTTAATTGTTGGTTTAGTTTATGCATGGCGGAAGGGAGCATTGGAATGGTCTTAGCTCCTGACTATT